CAACCAAAACAAGCATTCCATTCGTATGCAAACCAAAACGCCAAGTACTTAATTACTATCTTTAAAACAAAAAAACCCATAAAAATTGCGCACAAACATACAAATATGCGACCCCAAAAATTTAACCATTAAAAACAAAAAATTTAATATATTATAGCCCTATGTACGTCGTGCATTAACTGCTAGTCCCCATGCATATAAGCATGTACATATTATTATTAATATTACATAGTACATACTATTATTGATCGTACATAGCACATATCATGTCAAATAACTCCAGTCAACATGCGTATCACCACCATTAGATCACGAGCTTAATTACCATGCCGCGTGAAACCAGCAACCCGCTTGGCAGGGATCCCTCTTCTCGCTCCGGGCCCATAAATCGTGGGGGTTTCTATTGATGAACTTTAACAGGCATCTGGTTCTTACTTCAGGACCATCTCACCTAAAATCGCCCACTCTTTCCCCTTAAATAAGACATCTCGATGGACTAGTGACTAATCAGCCCATGCTCACACATAACTGAGGTTTCATACATTTGGTATTTTTTAACTTTTGGGGATGCTTGGACTCAGCCATGGCCGTCAAAGGCCCTAACACAGTCAAATCAATTGTAGCTGGACTTCATGGAACTCATGATCCGGCACGACAATCCAAACAAGGTGCTATTCAGTCAATGGTTACAGGACATAACGTGCGTACACGCGCATATAAGCAGGTAAATTATTAGCTCATTCAAACCCCCCTTACCCCCCATTAAACTTATGCTCTACACACCNTATAACGCCTTGCCAAACCCCAAAAACAAAGCAGAGTGTACAAATACAATAAGCCTAACTTACACTAAACAACATTTAACAACACAAACCACCATATCTTATAAAACACTTACTTAAATACGTGCTACGAAAGCAGGCACCTACCCCCCTAGATTTTTACGCCAATCTACCACAAATAAGTTTAAAATTACAACACAATAACCACCCAAAATATAAGCACCTATTTAAGCATACGCCCACAATCTGAATATAGCTTATAGTTAATGTAGCTTAAATTATCAAAGCAAGGCACTGAAAATGCCTAGATGGGCCTCACAGCCCCATAAACACACAGGTTTGGTCCTGGCCTTTCTATTAATTCTTAATAAAATTACACATGCAAGTATCCGCGCCCCGGTGAGAATGCCCTCCAGATCCTAAAGATCAAAAGGAGCAGGTATCAAGCACACCTATAACGGTAGCTCATAACGCCTTGCTCAACCACACCCCCACGGGAAACAGCAGTGATAAAAATTAAGCCATGAACGAAAGTTTGACTAAGTTATATTAATTAGAGTTGGTAAATCTCGTGCCAGCCACCGCGGTCATACGATTAACCCAAATTAATAGATCCACGGCGTAAAGAGTGTTTAAGAAAAAAAAACCACAATAGAGTTAAATTATAACTAAGCTGTAAAAAGCCCTAGTTAAAATAAAATAACCCACGAAAGTGACTCTAATAATCCTGACACACGATAGCTAGGACCCAAACTGGGATTAGATACCCCACTATGCCTAGCCCTAAACCCAAATAGTTACATAACAAAACTATTCGCCAGAGTACTACTCGCAACTGCCTAAAACTCAAAGGACTTGGCGGTGCTTCACATCCACCTAGAGGAGCCTGTTCTATAATCGATAAACCCCGATAGACCTTACCAACCCTTGCCAATTCAGCCTATATACCGCCATCTTCAGCAAACCCTAAAAAGGAACAATAGTAAGCACAATCATAACACATAAAAACGTTAGGTCAAGGTGTAGCTTATGGGTTGGAAAGAAATGGGCTACATTTTCTACATAAGAATACCCACCATACGAAAGTTTTTATGAAACTAAAAACCAAAGGAGGATTTAGCAGTAAATCAAGAATAGAGTGCTTGATTGAATAAGGCCATGAAGCACGCACACACCGCCCGTCACCCTCCTCAAGCATGTAGTAATAAAAATAACCTATATTCAATTACACAACCATGCAAGAAGAGACAAGTCGTAACAAGGTAAGCATACTGGAAAGTGTGCTTGGATTACCAAAGCATAGCTTAAACTAAAGCACCTAGTTTACACCTAGAAGATCCCATAATATATGGGTACTTTGAACCAAAGCTAGCTCAACATACTAAACAAATACAAAAATACACCAAAATAAAATAAAACATTCACCTAACATTAAAGTATAGGAGATAGAAATTTTTATCCTGACGCTATAGAGATAGTACCGTAAGGGAAAGATGAAAGAATAAAATAAAAGTAAAAAAAAGCAAAGATTACCCCTTCTACCTTTTGCATAATGGTTTAACCAGAAAAAATCTAACAAAGAGAACTTTAGCTAGATACCCCGAAACCAGACGAGCTACCTATGAGCAGTTTAAAAGAACCAACTCATCTATGTGGCAAAATAGTGAGAAGACTTGTAGGTAGAGGTGAAAAGCCTAACGAGCCTGGTGATAGCTGGTTGTCCGAGAAAGAATTTTAGTTCAACCTTAAAAATACCCCAAAAACCCTAAATTCCAATGTATTTTTAAGAGATAGTCTAAAAAGGTACAGCTTTTTAGAAACGGATACAACCTTGACTAGAGAGTAAAATCTTAATACTACCATAGTAGGCCTAAAAGCAGCCATCAATTGAGAAAGCGTTAAAGCTCAACAAATTCACCAACATAATCCCAAAAACTAATAACAAACTCCTAGCCCAATACCGGACTAATCTATTGAAACATAGAAGCAATAATGTTAATATGAGTAACAAGAAGCCTTTCTCCTCGCACACGCTTACATCAGTAACTAATAATATACTGATAATTAACAATCAATAAACCAAAACAACACTAAAGCGTTTATTAATTATATTGTTAACCCAACACAGGAGTGCACCAAGGAAAGATTAAAAGAAGTAAAAGGAACTCGGCAAACACAAACCCCGCCTGTTTACCAAAAACATCACCTCTAGCATTACTAGTATTAGAGGCAATGCCTGCCCAGTGACACCAGTTTAACGGCCGCGGTATTCTGACCGTGCAAAGGTAGCATAATCACTTGTTCTCCAAATAAGGACTTGTATGAATGGCCACACGAGGGTTTTACTGTCTCTTACTTCCAATCAGTGAAATTGACCTTCCCGTGAAGAGGCGGGAATAAAAAAATAAGACGAGAAGACCCTATGGAGCTTTAATTAACTATTCCAAAAGTTAAACAATTCAACCACAAAGGGATAAAACATAACTTAACATGGACTAGCAATTTCGGTTGGGGTGACCTCGGAGTACAAAAAACCCTCCGAGTGATTTTAATCTAGACAAACCAGTCAAAATAACCATAACATCACTTATTGATCCAAAATTTTGATCAACGGAACAAGTTACCCTAGGGATAACAGCGCAATCCTATTCTAGAGTTCCTATCGACAATAGGGTTTACGACCTCGATGTTGGATCAGGACACCCAAATGGTGCAACCGCTATTAAAGGTTCGTTTGTTCAACGATTAAAGTCCTACGTGATCTGAGTTCAGACCGGAGCAATCCAGGTCGGTTTCTATCTATTATAAATTTCTCCCAGTACGAAAGGACAAGAGAAATGGGACCAACCTCACAAACGCGTCTCAGAGATAATTAATGATATAATCTTAACCTAATTAACTCATAATAAATCCAGCCCTAGAACAGGGCACATTAGGGTGGCAGAGACCGGTAATTGCGTAAAACTTAAACCTTTATTACCAGAGGTTCAACTCCTCTCCCTAATAGCATGTTCATAATTAACATTCTAAGCCTAATCATTCCTATCCTACTGGCCGTAGCATTCCTCACCCTAGTAGAACGAAAAGTACTAGGTTATATGCAACTACGAAAAGGACCCAACGTTGTAGGCCCCTACGGCCTACTCCAACCCATCGCCGATGCCCTAAAACTATTCACCAAAGAACCCCTACGACCAGCCACATCCTCAATCTCCATGTTCATTATTGCACCAATCCTAGCCTTATCCCTAGCACTAACAATATGAGTTCCACTACCAATACCCTACCCTCTAATCAACATAAATCTAGGAGTACTATTCATGCTAGCCATGTCAAGCCTAGCAGTCTATTCTATCCTATGATCAGGATGAGCATCTAACTCAAAATACGCACTCATCGGGGCCCTACGAGCAGTAGCCCAAACAATTTCATATGAAGTAACACTGGCAATCATCCTACTATCAGTGCTCCTAATAAATGGATCATATACTCTATCCACCCTAATCACAACACAAGAGCACATTTGAATAATCTTTACATCCTGACCCCTAGCCATAATATGATTTATCTCAACCCTAGCAGAAACCAACCGAGCCCCGTTCGACCTTACAGAAGGAGAGTCAGAACTTGTATCAGGCTTTAACGTAGAATATGCAGCCGGACCTTTCGCCATATTCTTCATAGCAGAATATGCCAACATCATCATAATAAATGCATTCACAGCAATTCTCTTCCTAGGAGCATTCCACGACCCACACACATCAGAACTATATACAATCAACTTCGTACTAAAAACACTCGCATTAACAATCACCTTCCTATGAATCCGAGCATCATACCCACGATTCCGATATGACCAACTAATACATTTACTATGAAAAAGCTTCCTGCCCCTAACACTAGCTCTATGTATATGACACATCTCACTCCCTATTATAACAGCAAGTATTCCCCCACAATCATAGAAATATGTCTGATAAAAGAGTTACTTTGATAGAGTAAAAAATAGAGGTTCAAACCCTCTTATTTCTAGAACAATAGGACTCGAACCTAAACCTGAGAATTCAAAATTCTCCGTGCTACCAAAATACACCACATTCTACAGTAAGGTCAGCTAAGCTAAGCTATCGGGCCCATACCCCGAAAATGTTGGTTCATACCCTTCCCATACTAATAAATCCCATTATCTACACTACCCTTATCATAACAGTAATATCCGGAACCATACTAGTAATAATCAGCTCACACTGACTACTCATCTGAATCGGATTCGAAATAAACCTATTAGCAATAATCCCAGTATTAATAAAAAATTTTAACCCACGAGCCACAGAAGCAGCCACAAAATATTTCCTAACACAAGCCACAGCCTCCATGATACTAATAATAGCCATCATCATCAACCTCCTATATTCTGGCCAATGGACCATTACAAAAATATTTAACCCAGTAGCAATAACAATAATAACCCTGGCCCTAGCCATAAAACTAGGACTCTCACCTTTCCACTTCTGAGTCCCAGAAGTAACCCAAGGCATTTCACTACAAGCAGGCCTACTATTACTAACATGACAAAAACTAGCCCCATTATCAGTACTATGCCAAATCTCACAATCAATCAACCCAAACCTAATATTAACTATGGCCATATTATCAATTTTAATCGGAGGGTGAGGAGGACTAAACCAAACCCAACTTCGAAAAATCATAGCATATTCATCAATCGCACACATAGGATGAATGACAGCAGTATTACCATATAACACAACCATAACAATCTTAAACCTACTAATTTACATCACAACAACACTAGCAATATTCATACTATTAATCCACAGCTCAGCAACCACAACTTTATCCCTATCCCATACATGAAACAAGATACCCATCATCACAAGCCTAATAATAGTAACCCTACTCTCAATAGGAGGCCTGCCTCCACTATCAGGATTTATACCAAAATGAATAATCATTCAAGAAATAACAAAAAATGAAAGCATCATCATGCCAACACTCATAGCAATAACAGCACTGCTAAACCTCTATTTCTACATACGACTAGCCTACTCCTCCTCACTGACTATGTTCCCATCCACCAATAACATAAAAATAAAATGACAATTCGAACACACAAAACAAATAAAACTACTTCCCACAATAATTGTATTATCGACACTAATCCTACCTATAACACCAGCCCTCTCGTCCCTAAACTAGGAATTTAGGTTAACACAGACCAAGAGCCTTCAAAGCTCTAAGTAAGTACAAAGTACTTAACTCCTGAAAACCTAAGGACTGCAGGATTCATCCTACATCAATTGAATGCAAATCAAACACTTTAATTAAGCTAAATCCTCACTAGATTGGTGGGATTACATACCCACGAAACTTTTAGTTAACAGCTAAACACCCTAATCAACTGGCTTCAATCTACTTCTCCCGCCGCAGGGAAAAAAAGGCGGGAGAAGTCCCGGCAGAATTGAAGCTGCTTCTTTGAATTTGCAATTCAACATGACATTCACCACGGAACTGGCAAAAAGAGGGCTTAACCTCTGTCTTTAGATTTACAGTCTAATGCTTACTCAGCCATTTTACCTATGTTCGTAAATCGTTGACTATACTCAACAAACCACAAAGACATCGGCACCCTGTACCTACTATTTGGTGCCTGAGCAGGAATAGTGGGCACTGCCTTGAGCCTACTAATTCGCGCTGAACTAGGTCAGCCCGGAACCCTACTTGGCGATGATCAAATCTATAATGTAATTGTTACAGCTCATGCCTTTGTAATAATCTTCTTTATAGTAATACCCATTATGATTGGGGGTTTTGGTAACTGACTCGTACCGCTAATAATCGGAGCTCCCGATATGGCCTTTCCACGTATAAACAACATAAGTTTCTGACTACTTCCACCATCCTTCCTATTACTACTGGCATCCTCAATAGTAGAAGCCGGGGCGGGTACCGGATGAACCGTATACCCACCTTTAGCTGGAAACTTAGCCCATGCAGGAGCTTCAGTTGATCTAACAATTTTCTCCCTACACCTTGCAGGTGTATCATCAATCCTAGGGGCTATTAATTTCATTACCACAATTATTAACATAAAACCTCCCGCAATGTCTCAATACCAAACACCCCTGTTTGTCTGATCAGTACTAATCACAGCCGTACTACTTCTACTATCCCTGCCAGTTCTAGCAGCTGGCATTACTATACTACTGACAGACCGCAACCTGAACACAACCTTTTTTGATCCAGCAGGTGGTGGAGACCCTATCCTTTATCAACACTTGTTCTGATTTTTCGGACACCCAGAAGTATATATTCTCATCTTACCAGGGTTCGGAATAATCTCCCACATTGTAACCTACTATTCAGGTAAAAAAGAACCATTTGGATATATAGGCATAGTATGAGCCATAATGTCCATTGGATTCTTAGGTTTTATCGTATGGGCTCACCACATATTCACCGTAGGAATAGACGTGGATACCCGAGCATACTTTACATCTGCCACAATAATCATTGCTATTCCCACTGGAGTAAAAGTATTTAGTTGATTAGCTACCCTGCACGGCGGCAATATTAAATGATCACCCGCAATACTATGAGCTCTGGGCTTCATCTTCCTATTCACCGTAGGAGGTCTAACGGGCATTGTACTAGCTAACTCCTCCCTAGACATTGTATTACATGATACATATTATGTAGTCGCACACTTCCACTATGTCTTATCTATAGGAGCAGTGTTTGCCATTATAGGGGGCTTTGTTCACTGATTCCCCCTATTCTCCGGGTACACACTCAACCAAGCATGAGCAAAAATTCACTTTGTAATTATATTCGTAGGAGTAAATATAACATTCTTTCCACAACACTTTCTAGGACTATCCGGAATACCTCGACGATACTCCGATTATCCTGACGCATACACAGCATGAAATACTATTTCCTCAATAGGCTCATTCATCTCACTAACAGCAGTGATATTAATAATCTTCATTATCTGAGAAGCATTTGCATCAAAACGAGAAGTATCTGCAGTAGAACTGACAAGCACAAACCTAGAATGACTACACGGATGTCCTCCTCCCTATCACACATTTGAAGAACCAACATATATCAACCTAAAATAAGCATAAGAAAGGAAGGAATCGAACCCTCTCCCACTGGTTTCAAGCCAACGTCATAACCACTATGTCTTTCTCGATAATCGAGGTATTAGTAAAATATTACATAACTTTGTCGAAGTTATATTATAGGTGAAAGCCCTATATGCCTCTATGGCTTACCCTTTCCAACTAGGCTTCCAAGACGCCACTTCACCCATCATAGAAGAACTCCTACACTTTCACGATCACACCTTAATAATTGTATTCTTAATCAGCTCTTTAGTGTTATATATCATTTCACTTATACTAACAACAAAACTGACACACACTAGCACAATGGATGCCCAAGAAGTAGAAACAATTTGAACAATCCTACCCGCTATTATTTTAATTCTTATTGCCCTTCCATCATTACGAATCCTTTATATAATAGACGAAATTAATAACCCAGCCTTAACCGTAAAAACCATAGGACATCAGTGATACTGAAGCTATGAGTATACAGACTATGAAGACCTCACCTTTGACTCATATATAATCCCCACATCAGATCTTAAACCTGGAGAAATACGACTACTAGAAGTAGACAATCGAGTTGTTCTGCCAATAGAAATAACAATCCGAATATTAGTGTCCTCTGAAGACGTACTACACTCATGAGCTGTCCCATCCCTCGGTTTAAAAACAGATGCTATCCCAGGACGACTAAACCAAACAACTCTAATATCCACACGACCTGGCCTTTATTACGGACAGTGCTCAGAGATCTGTGGATCAAACCACAGCTTCATGCCCATTGTACTTGAACTTGTCCCATTAAAGTACTTCGAAAAATGGTCAACATCAATATTAACAGGTTCATTGAGAAGCTAGTCAGCACTAACCTTTTAAGTTAGAGATCGGGAGCCTAAATCTCCCCTCAATGGTATGCCACAACTAGATACATCTACATGATTCATTACAATTACATCAATAATTATAACATTATTTATTTTATTCCAACTAAAAATCTCAAACTACTCATACCCAGCAAGCCCAGAATCAACCGAACTCAAAACTCAAAAACATAGCACCCCTTGAGAAATAAAATGAACGAAAATCTATTTGCCTCTTTCATTGCCCCTACGATAATAGGACTACCTATTGTCACCTTAATTATTATATTCCCAAGCTTACTATTCCCAACACCCAAACGACTCATTAATAACCGCACAATCTCGATCCAACAATGATTAATCCAACTAACATCCAAACAAATAATAGCTATTCACAACCAAAAAGGCCAAACCTGATCACTAATACTTATATCTCTAATTATATTCATTGGCTCAACAAACATCCTAGGCCTACTACCACACTCATTCACACCCACCACACAACTATCAATAAACCTGGGTATAGCAATCCCCCTATGATCAGCAACCGTATTCACAGGATTCCGCCATAAAACCAAAACATCACTAGCCCACTTTCTACCACAAGGAACACCCGCCCCATTAATTCCTATGCTCGTAATTATTGAAACTATTAGCCTATTTATTCAACCAGTAGCCCTAGCCGTACGACTGACAGCCAACATTACAGCAGGGCACCTATTAATTCATCTAATTGGAGGGGCCACATTAGCACTACTCAACATCAGCACTATAACAGCTTTTATCACATTTACTATCCTCATCCTATTAACTATTCTTGAATTTGCAGTAGCTCTGATCCAAGCTTATGTGTTTACACTGCTAGTAAGCTTATACCTACACGACAATACATAATGACCCACCAAACACATGCATACCACATAGTAAACCCAAGCCCATGACCACTTACCGGAGCCCTATCAGCCCTTTTAATAACATCAGGCCTAATTATATGATTCCACTTTAACTCTATACTCTTACTATCTCTAGGACTATTAACCAATACTTTGACAATATACCAATGGTGACGAGACATTATTCGAGAAAGCACTTTCCAAGGCCACCACACATCAGTCGTCCAAAAAGGCTTACGATACGGTATAATTTTATTTATTATTTCCGAGGTTCTGTTCTTCACTGGATTCTTTTGAGCTTTCTACCACTCAAGCCTAGCACCAACACCCGAATTAGGAGGTTGCTGACCACCAACAGGAATTCACCCACTAAACCCCCTAGAAGTACCCCTACTAAACACCTCAATCCTCCTCGCCTCAGGAGTATCCATTACCTGAGCCCATCACAGCCTAATAGAAGGGGACCGAAAACACATAATCCAAGCACTATCCATCACCATTGCACTAGGCGTATACTTCACCCTCCTCCAAGCCTCAGAATATTACGAAGCACCATTCACAATCTCCGACGGAGTGTATGGATCCACTTTCTTTGTGGCTACAGGATTTCACGGGTTGCACGTAATCATCGGATCTACTTTCCTAGCAGTGTGCTTACTACGACAACTAAAATTCCACTTCACATCCAACCACCACTTCGGCTTTGAAGCCGCAGCCTGATACTGACACTTCGTAGATGTAGTTTGACTATTCCTTTACGTATCAATCTATTGATGAGGATCCTACTCTTTTAGTATTAAGCAGTACAATTGACTTCCAATCAATCAGTTTCGGTAAACTCCGAAAAAGAGTAATAAATATTATACTAACACTATTCACAAACGTAACCCTAGCCTCCCTACTCGTACTAATCGCATTCTGACTACCCCAACTAAACACATATTCAGAAAAAACAAGCCCATATGAATGTGGATTTGACCCCATAGGATCAGCACGCCTCCCATTCTCAATAAAATTTTTCCTAGTAGCCATTACATTTCTCCTTTTTGATCTAGAAATCGCCCTCCTCCTTCCCCTACCATGAGCATCCCAAACAAACAATCTAAAAACAATACTTACAATAGCACTATTCCTTCTTACCCTACTAGCAGCAAGCCTAGCATACGAATGAACCCAAAAAGGCCTAGAATGAACAGAATATGATAATTAGTTTAAAACAAAACAAATGATTTCGACTCATTAGACTATGATTTACTTCATAATTATCAAGTGCCATTAGTATACATAAACATCATTATAGCATTCACGATTGCCCTTGCAGGGTTACTTATATATCGATCTCACTTAATATCTTCACTACTATGCCTAGAAGGAATGATATTATCACTATTCATCATATCGACTCTAATTGTCCTAAACACACACTTCACCCTAGCTAACATAATACCCATTATTTTACTAGTGTTTGCAGCCTGCGAAGCTGCACTGGGCCTATCACTACTAGTAATAGTATCCAACACATACGGTACCGATTACGTCCAAAACTTAAACCTTTTACAATGCTAAAAATTATTATCCCAACAACAATACTACTACCCATAACATGAATATCTAAACACAACATAATCTGAATCAATGCAACAGTACATAGTCTCCTCATTAGCCTGATCAGTCTATCCCTACTAAACCAACTAGGCGAAAACAGCCTTAATTTTTCCTTAACATTCTTCTCCGACTCACTATCAGCACCCCTACTAGTTCTAACCACATGACTCCTCCCCCTTATACTAATAGCTAGCCAATCCCACCTATCAAAAGAAACCACAACCCGAAAAAAACTATATATTACCATACTAATCCTACTACAACTATTCCTAATTATAACCTTCACCGCCACCGAACTAATCTTATTCTATATCCTATTCGAAGCAACACTAGTACCCACACTAATCATCATCACACGCTGAGGAAACCAAACAGAACGACTCAATGCAGGACTTTATTTCCTATTCTACACCCTAGCAGGATCCCTACCACTGCTAGTAGCACTAGTTTATATCCAAAACACCACAGGCTCACTAAACTTCTTAATTATCCATTACTGATCCCACCCATTATCCAACTCTTGATCAAACATTTTTATATGATTAGCATGCATCATAGCCTTCATAGTAAAAATACCTCTGTACGGACTCCATCTTTGACTGCCAAAAGCCCATGTAGAAGCCCCTATTGCAGGTTCAATAGTACTTGCAGCCGTACTGCTAAAACTCGGAGGCTATGGCATAATGCGAATCACTACTATTCTAAACCCACTAACAAACTACATAGCCTATCCATTCCTCATGCTTTCCATATGAGGTATAATCATAACCAGCTCTATCTGCTTACGTCAAACCGACCTAAAATCCTTAATCGCTTATTCATCAGTAAGTCATATAGCACTTGTAATCGTAGCAATCATAATTCAAACCCCCTGAAGCTTCATAGGAGCCACAGCTCTCATAATTGCCCACGGACTAACATCCTCCATACTATTCTGCCTAGCCAACACTAACTATGAACGAGTACACAGCCGAACCATAATCCTAGCCCGAGGACTGCAAACACTCCTACCACTCATAGCAACATGATGACTAATAGCAAGCCTCACAAACCTAGCCCTACCCCCATCCATCAATCTAATCGGAGAATTATTTATCATTACAGCATCATTTTCATGATCCAACATCACAATTATTCTCATAGGAATAAACATAATAATTACAGCTCTCTACTCTCTCTACATACTAATTATTACACAACGAGGAAAATACACCCACCACATTAACAACATCAAACCCTCATTCACACGAGAAAACGCCCTCATAGCCCTACATATTCTACCACTACTACTACTGACCTTAAACCCTAAAATAATCCTAGGGCCCCTTTACTGTAGATATAGTTTAATAAAAACCCTAGATTGTGAATCTAGTAATAGAAAATTAAATATTCTTATCTACCGAAAAAGTTTGCAAGAACTGCTAACTCATGCTTCCACACTTAAAAATGTGGCTTTTTCAACTTTTAAAGGATAGCAGTTATCCGTTGGTCTTAGGAACCAAAAAATTGGTGCAACTCCAAATAAAAGTAATAAACCCATTCGCCTCACTCACATTAACCACACTGACTATTCTAACCATCCCAATTATAATATCCAACTCAAACATCTACAAAACTAACCTTTACCCTAATTACGTAAAAACCACCATATCCTACGCCTTCACTCTCAGCCTAGTCCCCTTACTAATATTTATACACACAGGCCAAGAAATAATCATTTCAAACTGACATTGAATAACCCTACAGACCGTAGAACTCTCTCTTAGCTTTAAAATAGACTATTTCTCAGTAATATTCATTCCCGTAGCACTATTCGTCACGTGATCAATTATAGAATTCTCCATATGATACATACACTCAGACCCCTTCATCAACCGATTCTTTAAATACCTACTACTATTCTTAATCACTATAATAATCCTCGTAACCGCCAACAACCTCTTCCAACTCTTTATCGGATGAGAAGGCGTAGGAATCATATCATTCCTGCTAATCGGATGATGACACGGACGAACAGACGCCAACACAGCTGCACTACAAGCAATCCTATACAACCGCATCGGAGACATTGGATTTGTCCTATCCATAGCATGATTCTTAACCCACTCAAACGCATGAGATTTTCAACAAATCTTTATACTAAACAATAAATGCCCAAACATACCATTAATCGGCCTACTCCTAGCTGCAGCAGGAAAATCAGCTCAATTCGGACTACATCCCTGATTGCCCTCAGCAATAGAAGGCCCAACTCCCGTATCAGCATTACTACACTCCAGTACAATAGTAGTAGCAGGGGTATTTCTACTCATCCGCTTCTACCCCTTAATAGAAACTAACAAACTAGTTCAAACCATAACACTATGCCTAGGAGCTATCACCACCTTATTTACAGCACTATGTGCAATCACACAAAATGATATCAAAAAAATCGTAGCCTTCTCAACTTCAAGCCAACTAGGCTTGATAATAGTGACAATCGGCATCAACCAACCCCACCTAGCATTTCTTCATATCTGCATGCACGCTTTCTTCAAAGCAATACTATTCATATGCTCCGGATCCATTATCCACAGCCTCAATGACGAACAAGACATCCGAAAAATAGGCGGACTGTATAAAGCAATACCATTCACAACAACAGCACTAATTATTGGAAGCCTGGCATTAACAGGAATGCCTTATCTCACAGGATTCTACTCAAAAGACCTTATCATTGAAGCAGCAAACATATCCTACACAAACGCCTGAGCCCTACTAATAACATTAATTGCCACATCCCTAACCGCTGCCTACAGCACTCGAATTATCTTCTTTGCATTCCTAGGGCAACCACGTTTCCCACCCCTAGTCCTAATTAATGAAAATAACCCCCTACTAATTAACTCTATTAAACGCCTTTTAATCGGAAGCATCTTCGCTGGCTTTATCATCTCCAACAACATCCCACCAATAACAGTACCAAACACAACAATACCCCTTTACATAAAAATAACAGCCCTAATCGTAACCATCATAGGATTCATACTAGCCCTAGAGCTAAACAACACAACCTACTACCTGAAATTTAAATACCCATCACAAACATACAAATTTTCCAACATACTAGGATATTATCCCTCCATCATACACCGCCTACCAACATACCACAACCTGTCTATAAGCCAAAAATCCGCATCATCATTACTAGACTTAATTTGACTAGAAACTATTCTACCAAAAACAACCTCTTTCATCCAAATAAAAATATCAATTATAGTATCAAATCAAAAAGGCCTAATCAAACTATACTTTCTCTCCTTCCTAATCACTATTATAATCAGCATAATACTATTTAATTACCACGAGTAATCTCCATAATAACAACAACTCCAATAAACAATGATCAACCAGTAACAATAACTAATCAAGTACCATAACTATATAAAGCAGCAATCCCCATAGCTTCCTCACTAAAAAACCCTGAATCACCCGTATCATAAATTACTCAATCCCCAAGCCCATTAAACTTAAAAATAATTTCTACTTCCTCTTCCTTCAATGCATAATAAACCATACAAAACTCCATTATTAAACCAGAAACAAATGCTCCAAAAACAGTCTTATTAGAAACTCAAACCTCAGGGTACATCTCAGTAGCCATGGCAGTAGTATAACCAAAAACCACTAACATACCCCCCAAATAAATCAAAAACACCATTAAACCTAAAAAAGACCCACCAAAATTCAATACAATACCACAACCAACTCCACCACTTACAATCAACCCAAGTCCACCATAAATAGGAGAGGGTTTAGAAGAAAAACCAACAAACCCAATAACAAAAATAGTACTTAAAATAAATGCAATATATATTGTCATTATTCTCACATGGAATCTAACCACGACCAATGATATGAAAAATCATCGTTGTACTTCAACTACAAGAACCTTAATGACCAACATCCGAAAATCACACCCACTAATAAAAATTATCAACAACGCATTCATTGACCTCCCAGCCCCCTCAAACATCTCATCATGATGAAACTTCGGTTCCCTCTTAGGCATCTGCCTAATCTTGCAAATCCTAACAGGCCTGTTCTTAGCAATACATTACACATCAGACACAACAACAGCTTTCTCATCAGTTACACACATCTGTCGAGACGTAAATTACGGATGAGTTATTCGCTACCTACATGCAAACGGAGCATCCATGTTCTTTATTTGCCTATTCATCCACGTAGGCCGAGGCCTATACTACGGATCCTATATATTCCTAGAAACATGAAACATTGGAGTAGTCCTACTATTTACCGTTATAGCAACAGCCTTCATAGGCTACGTCCTGCCCTGAGGACAAATATCATTCTGAGGAGCTACGGTCATCACAAATCTACTATCAGCTATCCCTTATATCGGAACAGACCTCGTAGAATGAATCTGAGGGGGCTTTTCCGTCGACAAAGCAACCCTCACACGATTCTTCGCCTTTCACTTTATCCTGCCATTCATCATTACCGCCCTCGCAGCCGTACATCTCCTATTCCTGCACGAAACCGGATCCAACAACCCTACCGGAATCTCATCAGACATAGACAAAATTCCATTTCACCCATACTACACTATTAAAGACATTCTAGGGGCCTTATTTATAATACTAATCCTACTAATCCTTGTACTATTCTCACCAGACCTACTAGGAGACCCAGACAACTACACCCCAGCAAACCCACTAAACACCCCACCCCATATTAAACCAGAATGATATTTCTTATTCGCCTACGCTATCCTACGTTCAATTCCTAATAAACTAGGTGGAGTGCTAGCTCTAGTAGCCTCCATCCTAATCCTAATTTTAATGCCCATACTACACACATCCAAACAACGAAGCATAATATTTCGACCACTAAGTCAATGCCTATTCTGAATACTAGTAGCAGACCTCATTACACTAACATGAATTGGAGGACAACCCGTAGAACACCCATTCATCATCATCGGCCAACTAGCCTCCATCTTATATTTCCTAATCATTCTAGTATTGATACCAATCACTAGCATCATCGAAAACAACCTATTAAAGTGAAGAGTCTTTGTAGTATATAAAATACCCTGGTCTTGTAAACCAGAAAAGGAGGACCACCCCTCCCCAAGACTCAAGGAAGGAGACTAACTCCGCCATCAGCACCCAAAGCTGAAATTCTAACTAAACTATTCCCTG